CCGAACTATTATACAATGAGGGAGATAGAAAAAGAGAGAGATGGTAGAAAAGGGGGAGAGATGGGGGAAGAAGATAGGAAGGGGAATAAGGGGGCTCTTTAGGCAGGAGACGGGGGAATTCCTTAAGTTAAGAAAGAAAAAAGAATAAGAACACGGATACATAACATAAAAAAAAGAATAAATAAGACGATATTCGCCCTCCCCCTACATATTTAATTTCTTCTCCTATACAAAAACCAGCAAGACCTACTCCATTGGTAATTCCATCAATGACACCCTTATCGAAAAACTGCGTTAGTTCAGTTAATCCTCTTATACCCAGGGTAAAGACCCTAGTATAGAAAATATCTATATAACCACGATTATATGACCAACTGTATATCTTTTTTTTTACTTGATCCGAAAAAGTTTTTTTCGGACCCTCTTTTACAAGAGAATTTATTAAATCCAAATTCTGAAAAAAGGAATAAGCGGATCCATAGAAGATATATGCTATGGATAGACCAAACATAGCTAGACTTACAGAAGAAATTGCATTAGTGATAAATTCATATGAATTTATGGAAGAATTAGAACTTTCCTGGAAAAAGTTTATTGAGGGAGTTAACCACTTTGATAATATGGTTAACTCCGCTATTCCATTATCCATTACTCCATTATCAAAATGGATTCCTATGGATCCAATGAACAAAGTAAAAAGCAGTAATATAAAAAGAGGGAATAGCATAGTATTTCCCGTTTCATGAGGATAGACAAAAGTGTTTTTAGCCCCAAAGGAAGTACTAAAGGACCCTATCCTATTTCTTGTATTACCATGAATTTTGGATCTATTTTGTGAAAAAAAAGAAACTCCACTCTTCGTTGTTGATAAAATGAAATCTCTATTCACTCCTTTGGGTATCCTTTTTCCCCATAAGGATATTGAATACAACGAACCCTCTTTAGTGCTACTGTAATTTTGAAAATGAACACGCAGATACCCATCAAAAGTAAGTAAATATATCCGAAACATATAAAACGCAGTTAATCCTGCAGTAAAAGAGGCTATTATTCCAAAAAAGGGTGAATACAACCAACTATTACTAAGGATTTCATCTTTGGACCAGAAGCAAGCAAGAGGTGGAATACCACAAAGAGAAAGCGTACCCCATAAAAAAGTAGTTCTTGTAATTGGAACGTATTTTCTTAAACCACCCATAAGAACCATATTCTGACTTTTATCTGGTGAATATCCAACAAGAGGTTCCATTGAATGAATAATGGATCCGGATCCCAAGAACAATAAAGCTTTCGAATAAGCATGAGTGATCAAATGGAATAAAGCAGCTTGATAAGAACCTATACCTAGAGCTAACATCATATAACCCAATTGAGACATTGTAGAATAGGCTAAGCTTCTTTTAATATCTCTCTGAGCAAGAGCTAAAGTAGCTCCTAAGAAGAGTGTTATTGTACCTACTAAAGAAATGAAACTCATTATTAAAGGTAGGGATATGAAAAGAGGAAGAAGTCGAGCTAGAAGAAAAATCCCCGCAGCAACCATAGTTGCTGCGTGTATAAGAGCCGAAATGGGAGTGGGTCCTTCCATAGCATCGGGTAACCATACGTGAAGAGGGAATTGTGCAGATTTCGCAACTGCACCAAGGAATAATAAAAAAGCACACAAAGTAGTAAGTAAGGAATTAATCCCATTATTAGGAATCCAGTTATTAGCTATTTTGAACAAATCCCTAAACTCTAAACTACCTGTTATCCAAAAAAAACCTAAAATTCCTAATAACAGACCAAAATCCCCTACACGATTAGTTACAAAAGCTTTTTGACAAGCACTCGCTGCAATTGGCCGTGTAAACCAAAAGCCTATCAATAAATAGGAACACATTCCCACAAGTTCCCAAAAAAAATAAATTTGTATCAAATTGGAACTAGTAACCAATCCCAACATGGAAGTATTGAAAAAACTTATATAAACAAAAAATCTCAAATATCCTTCATCGTGAGACATATAATCGTCACTATAAATAAGAACGAGGATTCCTACAGTAGTAATTAGTATTAACATAATAGAAGTAAGCGGGTCGATCAAGTATCCAAATTCTAAGGAAAAATCATTATTGACGGTCCAAGACCATAGATATTGATAGATAGAACTTCCATTTATTTGTTGAATAGATAGGTGAACTGAGAATACCATAGCTATACTTAAGAGTAAAACACAAGGAAAAGCCCATATGCGACGAAGATTTTTTGTTGCTGTCGGAATAAGAATAAGTCCAAACCCCATTGACATAATAACTGGAAGTGGGAGAAGAGGGATTACCCATGCATATTGATATGTATGTTCCATAAGAAAAGAAATTGCAATTTTTACTTGAAATTTTTCTATAAAATAAAATTGTTTCCGATTCACCAAACCAATTCTTATCTCTTTCTGAAGGAATTCCAAAAAATAAGAATAAGACAAAATACTGGAATTCTTCATTTTTCCAAATTTCTCTCATTGAAATAATCAAAAATGAAGAATGGGTTTACTTGGTTAAATTCAAAAAGTTAATTAAATAACTTTGTTACCTAGTTATTACCTAAAGAAGGATATTTGTTAAAATACAAAAAAGGATTGAATCATTTTACTTTCTATTCATTTTTGTATTTCTTTCTATTAAAATGAAGATGAAGCAGCTCTCATGTTTCGTAACTGATTGATTGAATTCCAATGAAAACCTATGTTTATAGGAAATTATCGAATATTCCTTACTTCATATAGAACTGAAATCCTAATGACTAGAATTACCTAAGTTTTAGAATGTCTTATTTAAGAGACTAAGTATTTTTTTTGTTTTGATTGGAATTCCATTATGGAATACCATTCTGAACTTAATTAACTATTTGAATTTTCCCTTCCTTTTATCCCCCCATCTTATATGGGGGATAGGCCGTAGATCTATATATGGAGTATACTTAATATATAAATTGATTTAATTTAAATAGAAAACCTTTGTATATATTCTATATTATTAAAACAAAGTATAAAATATATATGAAAAATATGCTAAAAAATTCTTGTCTTATCCGCATTAGAGAAAATCAAGTAAAAAAGAATTCAGAATTTCAGTTCAGTATCTAAGTATAAATACTAAGAAAAAGTATAAATACTAAGAAAAAACAGAAAGAAGGATTGATTTGCGGCAATAGATGTCTTTCACATACAACTAGAAAAAAAGTAATCTCCTTTTTGAATGGCAGTTCCAAAAAAACGTACTTCGATGTCAAAAAAGCGTATTCGTAAAAATCTTTGGAAGAAAAAGACTTATTTTTCCATAGTACAATCTTATTCTTTAGCAAAATCAAGATCATTTTCCAGCGGTAGCGAGCATCCAAAACCAAAGGGTTTTTCTGGGCAACAAACAAACAAATAATCTGGTTTTGGAATAATCTGAATTGACCTATCCCAAAGAAATTCCAATTATTTAAAATGAATAATTCGGATTAATTAATGAATGTACTTTTATGTGTCGAATTCCTCGGTACAATATTCTTAGAACTAACCCCTCTGATATATAGAACAAAAGTTTTTGGTATACTGTGTCCTAAGTATTCTTTTCCTATCAACGAACTTTTCATAATAGAATCCTCATAATAAAATATGAGGATTCTATTATGAAAAGTAGAGTATTCTTGCAATAGGACTTACAACTTCTACCTATCTTATCAAAAATCCACAAAAAAATAGGTTTAGGCTTGGTAAATCATATTAATAAGAGCATAAAGGCTTTCATTCTAGAAATTTTGCTAAAATCCAAAATTCTTTGTATTTAATGATGAAATTATAGAAATTCTAATGGATAGATTGAAAGATTTTTTTTTATTTCAATGAGAAACTAATTAGAAAAAAATGAGTTCTATATTGCAACTGAGAAAAAACAGTTCCAACTCTTTCAAGCTTTGTTTCTATTGGGCAAAGCAAGAGTTTATTGTTAAAAAAATCCCCAATGATACTACCAAACGAAGTCCATTTTAATGAAGATTCTAATGTTCCTAAATTCTATGGACTCTCCCAATCTCGACGATTTGCGAGAAAATAACTATTATTCTTTTAACTTCCCTATTATTTAAAGTTAGCCGCCATGGTGAAATTGGTAGACACGCTGCTCTTAGGAAGCAGTGCTCAAGCATCTCGGTTCGAGTCCGAGTGGCGGCATTCTCGAAAAAGAATACAATAGATTAGAAAATGGATTCAATTCGAAATTTCCAATTTTGTAATGGGACCTTCTCCTTATGCTATTTGCAACTTTAGAACATATACTAACTCATATCTCTTTCTCAACCATTTCAATTGTGATTACAATTCATTTGATAACCTTATTAGTTCGTGAACTTGGGGGATTACGTGATTCGTCAGAAAAAGGAATGATAGCTACTTTTTTCTCTATAACAGGATTCTTAGTTTCTCGTTGGGCTTCTTCGGGACATTTTCCATTAAGTAATTTATATGAGTCATTGATCTTCCTTTCATGGGCTCTGTATATTCTTCATACGATTCCTAAGATACAGAACTCTAAAAATGATTTAAGCACAATAACTACGCCAAGTACTATTTTAACGCAAGGCTTTGCCACGTCGGGTCTTTTAACTGAAATGCATCAATCCACAATACTAGTACCTGCTCTACAATCTCAGTGGTTAATGATGCATGTCAGTATGATGTTACTAAGCTATGCAACTCTTTTGTGCGGATCCTTATTATCCGCCGCTCTTCTAATCATTAAATTTCGAAAGAATTTCAATTTCTTTTTAGAAAAGAAAAAAAATGTTTTAAATAAAACATTTTTCTTTAGTGAGTTTAGTGAGATTGAATATTTCTATGTAAAAAGAAGTGCTTTAAAAAACACCTCTTTTCCTTCATTTCCAAATTATTACAAATATCAATTAATTGAGCGTTTGGATTCTTGGAGTTATCGTGTCATTAGCCTAGGGTTTACCCTTTTAACCATAGGTATTCTTTGTGGAGCAGTATGGGCTAATGAGGCGTGGGGATCCTATTGGAATTGGGATCCTAAGGAAACTTGGGCATTTATTACTTGGACCATATTCGCAATTTATTTACATAGTAGAACAAATCCAAATTGGAAGGGTACGAATTCCGCACTTGTAGCTTCGATAGGATTTCTTATAATTTGGATCTGCTATTTTGGTATCAATCTATTAGGAATAGGTTTACATAGTTATGGTGCATTTACATTACCATCTAAATGATTACATAACATAAAACCTTCGTGAAATGAAAGTTTTTCCATTTTTGTTTGATTTGAGAACCCTTGAACGCCTTCTCAAAGGGTTCTCAAAAATTCGAGATAGATCTAATTAGACTTTTTTACTTTTTTCTGAATTATTTGGTTTTTCCACTATGGAATATAGAGCGGACTAGTAAAAAAAAATTATTTAGGATAATAATTGGATAAGAGAGCCTCTACCTTGTCAACCGATAGCGAGAGAACAAAATCTGGATAAATACCAATTCCTATTACTGGTAAAAAGATACAGATTAAAAGAAAGAGTTCTCGTGGTCCAGAATCCACCAAATTTGCGTTTGGAACATGAAATAGCTTGTATCCATAGAACATCTGGCGTAACATAGATAATAAAAAAATAGGAGTTAATATCATTCCAATTGCCATTACAAAAGTAATTAGCATTTTTGGTATTAACAGAAATTTTGGACTAGTAATTAGTCCAAAAAATACTACTAATTCTGCAACAAAACCGCTCATTCCTGGTAAGGCAAGAGAAGCCATTGAAAAGCTACTAAACATGGTAAAAATTTTCGGCATTGGGATAGATATCCCCCCCAGTTCTTCGAGATAAACAAGACGCATTCTATCACAAGCCGTTCCCGCCAAGAAAAAAAGTGTAGCACCAATAAATCCATGGGATAGTATTTGTAAAATAGCTCCATTGAGTCCAATGTTGGTTATGGAACCAATTCCTATAATTATGAAACCCATGTGAGATACGGAGGAGTAGGCTATTCTTTTTTTGAAATTTCGTTGACCAAGAGAAGTTGAAGCTGCATAGATTATTTGCATCGCTCCTATTATTACCAACCAGGGGGAAAATAGATAATGAGCATGAGGTAACAATTCCATATTGATCCGAATCAATCCGTATGCTCCCATCTTTAATAGGATTCCCGCTAAAAGCATACATGTACTGTAATGCGCTTCCCCATGGGTATCTGGTAACCACGTATGTAGGGGTATAATCGGCAATTTGACAGCATAAGCAATAAGGAAGCCAAAATAAAATAGTATTTCCAATGTTGCAGGGTATGATCGATTAATTAATCTTTCCAAATCTAATCTTGGTTCGTTGGAACCATATAAGCCCATACCTAGAACTCCGATTAAGAAAAAAATGGAACCGCCTGCAGTATACAAAATAAATTTTGTAGCTGAATACAGACGCCTCTTTCCCCCCCACATGGATAAAAGTAAGTAAACAGGAATTAATTCTAACTCCCACATGATAAAAAAAAGTAAAAGGTCTCGCGAAGAAAATAATCCTATTTGACCACTATACATTGCTAGCATCAGGAAATAGAATAATCGCGAATTCCGGGTAACTGGCCAAGCTGCTAAAGTAGCTAAAGTAGTGATAAATCCTGTCAATAAAATAGATCCTAATGAAAGTCCATCGATTCCCAATCTCCAGTGGAAATCAAAGACATCTATCCATTTAGAATCCTCCTTTAATTGGATTAAGGGATCCTCCAATTGGAAATGATAACAGAATGCATAAGTCATTAGAAGGAATTCTAATAAACAAATAGATATAGTATACCACCTAACGATTTTGTTTCCCCTATGAGGTAAAAAGAAAATTAATGAACCTGCAAATATCGGCAAAACAACAAGTATTGTTAACCAAGGAAAATAACTCATGATAAAGTGATAAAGAGAAGATACGTTTTGACCAGAAAAGCCCGTGCTCGAAATAAGCGAGCACAGGCTTCCTCGGTAAAGAGGAATCAGACGATTCAAGTGGAGTTTTTTGTAACGTATCAATAAGATAGAGCCATGCTGCGGGTTGTTTCAGGCCCTAAATAAACGCGGACACTTAAAAAATCTGTTGGGCAGGCAGATTCACATCTCTTACAACCCACACAATCTTCGGTTCTCGGCGCGGAAGCAATTTGCTTGGCTTTACACCCATCCCAGGGTATCATTTCTAATACATCTGTTGGACAAGCTCGTACACATTGAGTGCATCCTATACATGTATCATAAATTTTTACGGAATGTGACATTGGATCTATAAATTTTCCTTTTCAACATAAAAATTTTCGATCTGGTAAAAATGAAATTAGTACTATATGAGTCATATGTATTGTAGACACCAGACGAAGCAATGGTTTATCCAAACTTCAACAAATAAATAAATAAAAAATAAATAAATAAAATAATGCAATATATTTCTTAATCCGTTTGTGAGAAAGCGTGAAAAGAGCCAAGAGACTTGAATTTTTGGCTTCAACAATCATAATTATACGAATTGTACATACGAATTCGAATTAGCCAATTTATTGGCTATCGTCTTTTCAATATAAATTATTGCAATATTCAAATTGCAATATCAATGAATTGCAAAAATTCAATAAGTAAAAAAGAATACTATGTAATAACCTAATCAAAAAATAGATATTATAAAATAATAAAATAATAAGAAAATAGAAGAAAATAGTATTAGATTTCTATTCATCTTAATATTTGATATTATTATTATATGTGCGCCTTTGTTTAGAGGATTTTATGTCTAATTATTCAAAAAATTAGATTGATTGATACGAGTTGATTTCTTGTTACGATGGATGGAAGAAAGAATGGATAGTCCAATAGCTGCTTCAGCAGCCGCAAGGGCTATAACAAAAATTGCGAAAATGTCTCCTTTTAATTGGCGACTATCAAATAGATCAGAAAATGTTACGAGATTTAGATTAATTGAATTCAGTATAAGTTCAAGACATATTAGAGCTCTAACCATGTTTCGGCTTGTGATCAATCCATAGATACCAATCGAAAATAAATAGACACTAAAAAAAAGTACATGCTCAAACATCATTAACTAACTCCTTATCAATCTCGATTCATTTCAATATGAGGACAAGAATTGAACCGATTCCATTAATTAGAATAGAACAGTTACACAACAAAAGAGAAAAGAAGGTATTTGTTGGCAGTAGATGGGTTTTACTAAATCAAAATTGTGATTCTTTAGTTATTTATTTTAGATTTGAAATTCTAAGAATTTTGACTAATTCTAAGTATTTCTTATTGCCGAGCCATAGTAATTGCACCTATTAAAGAAACTAGAAGAATTATGGAAATGAGTTCAAACGGAAGATAAAAATCAGTTGCTAAATGAATCCCAATTTGTTGAACGTTATTTATGAGACCCTGTTCTACTATTTGGTTTGATCTTGTAGTCCAAAGAATTCCATACCATGACGTATCTGGGATAGTAGTCATTAGTGAAAAAAGAATAGTTATACAAACGAGTGAAGTGAACCCATCTCCAATAGTCCAATAATTCTTATTTTTAGACCATTCTGAGCCATTTACGAACATTACGGCAAATATGATCAAAACATTTATAGCTCCCACATAAATAAGAAGTTGTGCGACAGCTACAAAGTAGGAATTCAATAAAATATAGAATAAGGATATACAAACAAGAACTAATCCCAGCGAAAAGGCAGAATAAATTGGGTTGGTAAGTAATACTACTCCTAGACCTCCTAGTAGAAGAACAAATCCCCCAAATAGCACAAGAATCTCATGTATTGGTCCAGGTAAATCCATTATGGATAAGAAGAAATTAATAGTATAAAATTTTTCATGAACTGACTAAAACTAAAAGATTCAAGGAAGGAAAAAGGGATTAGGATATTTTTTTGTATATAAGTTGTATAGTTAGAAATGACATCACGAAAATCTACTCTCATTTTAAATCAGGAATAATTTGCAATAAGCAGTAGTTATTCGTTTTTCTTTATAGTTAATAAAAAACTATTGGATTTTTCTAACAAAAAAGATAAATCCTAGTAACTAATAATTAGTAACCGTTCTTGAATTCCAAGATTTTTCTTCGTCTATTTTACTTTGAGTCGAATTCCTAATTGTTTGAATTGTGTAATCTCCCATTATGGAGATTGGTAACCGACTCAAAGCAATTTGATTGTAATTCAATTCATGACGATCATAAGTAGAAAGTTCATATTCTTCAGTCATTGATAAACAGCTTGTCGGACAGTACTCAACACAATTACCACAAAATATACAAACTCCGAAATCAATACTATAATTAAGCAATTGTTTCCTTTTAATATCCTTTTCAAATCTCCAATCCACAAGGGGTAGATCTATCGGGCATACGCGAACACATACTTCACAAGCAATACATTTATCAAATTCAAAGTGGATTCGCCCCCGGAAACGCTCCGATGTAATTGATTTTTCATAAGGGTAGTGAATCGTTATAGGTAAACGATTTGTGTGGGATAAGGTAATTATGAAACTTTGACCAATGTACCTTGCAGCGCGTATTGTTTGTTGACCATAACTCATGAACCCAGTTACCATAGGGAACATATTCTAAATATCTATGAAAAAGATATGTTTCTTTCTCTTGTTTGAGAGAACTTTTGTGTTGAAAATATTCTTACTGTTATTGTATTATCTTATTTATAGTGAAACAAGTTGGGAAGAAGTTGTTAATAAGAGATTGCCCAGGGAAATAGGTAAAAGAAATTTCCATCCAAGATTTAATAACTGATCCATTCTCATCCTGGGTAAAGTCCATCTTATTGTGATAGAAATGAAGAGAAATAAATAAGCTTTAGTTAATGTAATAAAGATACCCATTGTCATTTCCAAAATTCCAACCATTTTATTCATTTGGAAAAATTCAAAAAAGGATATATAGGGAATAGAGAAATTCCACCCGCCTAAGTAGAGAACTGTTACAAATAAAGAGGAAACTAATAAATTTAGGTAAGAAACAAGATAAAATAAACCATATTTGATACCGGAATATTCGGTTTGATAACCTGCTACTAATTCTTCCTCTGCTTCTGGTAAATCAAAGGGTAATCTTTCACATTCTGCCAAAGAAGAAATTAGAAAAACCAGAAAACCTATAGGCTGACGCCAAAGATTCCATCCAAAAAAACCATATTTTGACTGTGCTTCAACTATATCAACTGTACTTGAACTGTTAGATAATCATAGTCGATGATAACATCACAGTTCCCACCGCTATTCCAAAACCGTACATGAAACCTTAGCTTCATACGGCTTCTCTATGATCAGAAAAAAGGAAAGGGTTGTTTCGTTTCGGTATTATCCCCCTGGGCATAGATAGAATTAGGTAAGATAAAATCGATTGGAAAGTCCTAAATTAGACCAAAGGAATTCCGTCTGCTAGAATAAGAAAAAGCGCTTCCGAATTGATCTCGTCCTTTATAATATAATGAAAATTTTTCTTTGTTCAGTAATAACTTAATCTTGGAATAAAACACTCGTTATAGCAATTAATAAATGAAAAGAATTAGGCATTAATTCATGAGGAATTCTGTATTAATATGAATAGAGGAAGGAAAAAATAAATAAATATCTTTTTTTTGTATTGCATTCCATATCTTTTGTCCTATTCTTCTTTCCCCGGGGAAGGGTACTTAAAAAGAAAAAAGGAATAAAGGATTAATTCGTTCTTGATAGCCATTTCTTTAACAAGTGAAAGGGAACATACTCTGGATCGGAATCCGAAGAAAGTACTACTTGATCATTTCCACCAATTTCAAGTCCTTATTATGATTCCTTTTATGAGGAAAAATCTCTAATGTCTTAGATTCCCTCATTACTAATCCTTTATGTACTTTAGTGTTCCTAACCCCTCACTAATTTTTGATGGATTCCCCTTATGATTATAAGTTATAGTAATAACTCGGAATATTCTAGTAATGGAATTCCATATCGCGAATCCTTTATTCTTGCCCGCTTCAAGATATGATGACTAATCAAAAAATCTCAACCTTGGGGTAAAGAGTTTACACTACTTATGTTTACTTCAACTTTTTTCTTGTACGTAGGAAATGAGATTTTTTCTTTTTACTACAAATTAATAAGTTGTTTTGTTTCACTCATATAGCTATCTAGTTTAACTTACCAACCCGAGAATAAGAAAAGGAAGATAAATATTCAATGGATTTTGGAGGAAAAAGATCCTATTTTAACGAATCACACGTAGAGATATTGCTAGCACACAAAAAGTTAATGGTATTTCATAACTAATAGATTGAGCAGCAGCTCGTAGACCGCCTGAAAAAGAATATTTATTATTTGAGCTATATCCTGCCATAAGAAGACCAATAGGAGCAATACTTGAAATGGCAATCCATAAAAAAACACCAATACTAAGATCGGCTAAAACAAAACGATATCCCAAAGGGATAACTAAAAAACTTAATAAAATTGATATGACTGCTATAGAAGGTCCAATGCTAAATAAAGGAATATCTCCTCGGGATGGCAGGATATCCTCCTTAAAAAGTAGCTTAGTTCCATCGGCTATAGCTTGAAGCAGTCCCAGGGGGCCAGCATATTCAGGACCAATACGTTGTTGTATCGATGCGGATATTTCTCTTTCTAACCACACAATTACGAGTACTTCTATTGTGATTCCCAGTAGGAGGGTCAAAATGGGTAGAATCCATATCAGTCCATAGACTTCTTTTAATAATTCCGATTTCGAAAAAGAATTGATAGTTTCTATCTCTACCCTATCTATTATCATTTCAACGATCAACTTCCCCCATAATGATATCTATACTACCTAATATCGTCATGATATCAGCCAATTTCATTTTTTTAACTAGTTGAGGAAGAATTTGCAAATTAATAAAACCGGGTGGACGAATTTTCCATCTCCAGGGGAAAAGACTATCATCTCCTACCAGATAAATTCCTAATTCACCTTTTGGAGCTTCCACTCTTACATAAAGCTCTTGCTTTGACAATTCAAAATTGGGCGAAGGTTTTTTACCAAGAAATCGATATTCAAAATCATTCCATTCGGAATTCTTTGTTTTCTTAAAGCGTCGGACTTCTAAATTCTCATAAGGGCCTCCAGGAATTTTCTCTACAGCCTGTTGAATAATTTTGATGGATTCCCTCATTTCACCCATTCGTACTAAATAGCGAGCTAATGAATCCCCTTCTTTTTGCCATTGGACTTTCCAATCGAATTGGTTGTAAGACTCATAAGGATCAACTTTACGAAGATCCCATTGTATTCCAGAAGCTCGTAACATCGGTCCCGATAAGCCCCAATTTACTGCTTCTTCTCCGCTAATAAAACCGACTCCTTCAACTCGTTCTAAAAAAACGGGATTCCGTGTAATAAGTTGTTGATATTCAACAACTCCTCGTAAAAAATAATCACAGAAATCTAAACATTTATCGACCCATCCATAAGGTAGATCGGCGGCTACCCCTCCGATGCGAAAGTAATTATGCATCATTCGCATACCTGTAGCAGCTTCAAATAGATCATATATCAATTCTCTCTCTCTAAAAATATAGAAAAAAGGGGTCTGTGCGCCTAGATCCGCCATAAAAGGTCCAAGCCATAACAAGTGAGAAGCTATACGGCTCAACTCTAACATAATTACCCTAATATAGCTGGCTCTTTGGGGTATTTGAATATTCTCCAAGAATTCTGGTGCATTTACCGTTATGGCTTCTGTAAACATAGTAGCTAAATAATCCCATCGTGTTACATAAGGTAAGTATTGTATAATAGTTCGGTTTTCCGCGATTTTTTCCATTCCTCTGTGTAAATAGCCTAATATGGGTTCACAATCAATAACATCTTCACCATCGAGAGTAACGATCAGTCGAAGAACACCATGCATTGATGGGTGCTGAGGGCCCATATTGACTATCATGAGATCTTTTCTTGTAAGCGGTAGACTCATATCCTTTCTTCCTTAATTCATTATTCCATGAAAATGGATTATTCCATGAATTCCTCAAAACGAGGCTCATCAAAATGAAAAATCTAAGACTACTATAAGACTACTAATAAAATAAGAAAAAAATTCGAACGATTAAATTACTTCTCCCGAATATCCAACTGACTGATTAATTTCTTATAACGTACTCTATTTTTCTTTGCCAAATAAGCCAGCAAACGTTGACGTTTTCCCAAAAGTCTTCGTAGACCTCTTTCCGATGAAAAATCTTTTTTGTGTAATTCCAAATGTGAAGCAAGTCTCCGTATCTTATTGGTGAAACTGAATACTTGAAATTCAACAGAACCCCTGTTTTCTTCTTTTTCTTCTTTAACCATAAATCCCAAAATTTTTCTACCTCCTTTCTTTTTCATGTATTTTTCTGATCAGGAAAAATAAAAAATTATGTCAGTTATTTTGAAGTTATTCTAATCTCGTACACACAAAAATTTGCAATTATTCATCCACTACTGGAATTTGGATTTATTTTATCGATGCAAATTGGATTTGGATAGAAGGGTACATTCTTTTATTTTAGATAGAAGAAACATTTCTTCTATCTAAAATAAAAGAATTTTGCTGATTTATTTATTGCTATATCCAATTTATGGAATTGATACACCATTTAATTGATATCGTTTAGCAAAATGAAACACAGCATATGCATCCATCTTTCGGCTCGAGAATTTCACGGGATAGAGATATGGTATAAGAAATAGGCTATTAAGTAACTCTAAATGAATTGTGGATACATCTGTATCCTTAACATACTGAAACGACTGCCATTATTCGTATCAAACCAATAGCGATTCATACAAGCTAAATCTTCTAATCAATGGTGGGCCAATAATGAATTTTTTTGCATATGTATTAAGACGCTTGGCCTGATTTCGAAATTGTCCAGAGTTTTTTATGTTGTTTTCATTGCAAAATGATGGACCTCCTTCCGTAACTTTCCAATTACGAGTACGAGAATTGAAAGACATGAAAATTCTCAATTCTCTACGGCGTCTAGGAGATAGATAGAATATTTTCAGGAACAAGAAAATCAGAAGAATCTTTCTCTCTATTCACTACCATTCCGCGTCTTCGACTTCTATTAGTTTCTTTTCTTCTTTAATGCAATAGCTATAGTTTGATATAGAATCCATTTCTCAAAGTAATGGAAACCATTCTCGTATAGGAAATGGTTCGAAAATCGCTATTCCATCTTTTAGGTATCGTGAAAAGTGATACCTGTGAAGATCGTGCATTTCAGTCACATTCAGATCCGCTTTTCGAGTCCATGATATAACCAAATTGGATGGATCTTCCACCCGTTTAGCTAAGAAAGAATAGATGCAGAGGTGGATAATAGATCGATATGAAGATCATGAGCTGCCCCATAATGAAACCGCCAGTAGTCGCGAATATCTCCTTCTTCCCTAATCCAAGATTGGAGAAAGAAGATCTAAGAGGGACCTATGGAGAATGTGGTCAGAAATCCATAATAGAGTCCGACCACAACGACCGAATTAATTATCCTCATCGAGAAACTTAGACTACTAAGTAGAAAAGGTAGAAAAGATTTGAAAATCATGGCATGGGTCTCCTTTTTTTCTTTCTTTAGAGTTTTCTATATGCACAATTTCTCGATGTTTCGATGAGAATTTCTTGACTTTCCATATATAGAAAGAGATAGACTATAAATGACATCTCTTATGTAAATAAGACCAAAGGGATGGATATTAAATGATAGGAAGTGCTAGGAAGTGAAATAGAATGAAATAGAGCCACTTTGGGCTTCCCTATGAAATGAGGCATGGAACGGAGTCACTACGAAGAAATTCCGGGAGTTACGAAAGAAGCTTCGGACTCATATTGTTCATGGGTTGAGAGCGGGAGTTGAACTCTAGGAGGTCGAATCTCCCCTTGTTCCTCAGTAGCTCAGTGGT